GGGTTTATTTCTTTTGTAATCTTAACGCAGTTCCAACAAAAAACGCCAAAAGGGCAAAATTTTATATGTCTCGGAGACCCAATTACTTCATTTATTCACTTGGTCTTTTTCTATCCATCTTAAATAAATTAATTAAATAAATGAATAAATAGAGTAAAAAAAGGGGGGGTTAGTAGAAAAAAAAGTTATATAAAGCTATATATGAATCACCCCCCACCCTCTTCTCTCTTTTTTTTTTATTTCATTAATTCACTTTCGTTTGATTAAAACGAAATTCTGTAAAATCCCGGCCTTTTTTAAAATATCATAAACAGTTTCTGTAGGTTGAGCGCCCCTTTCAAGAAAATAGAGAATGCCGGGAATATTTAAATAGGTTTGATTTTTTATCGGATCATAAAAACCCACTTTCTGAAGATCTATTCCTTCTCTTCGAGATTGCACATCAATTGCAACGATTCGATAAAGGGCTCATTGGGATAGATGTAGATGAACTAGAACCTCCCCTAGAAACGTATACGAAGTTTTCTCCTCGTACGGCTCGAGAAATTGTAAGTTAGATCTATGTATCGCATTAGAATGTTAAATAGCGACAGAACATCATCATGAAATCAATTAGACTATGGATTATTTAATCCTTTTTTTTTATTATTCTTTATCAAAAAAAATCATTTGTATTCTCATAACTCAAGTTGAATAACTCTGAAATAGTTCAAAAGAAAACTAGGCATTTCATTTTTTGAGTGGTCTCTAATCCCTTTTTTGTTTGTCTCGTTTAGAATATATTTTGATTCTTTATCCAGTTGTCGAGACAATTGAAAAAGAGGTATTTCCTTGTTCCAAACTACTTTATCTTTGACCGCGGAATCATTGGGTTTAGACATTACTTCGGTGAATTTGAATCATTTCAAAATGGCAGCAACATGCCTCTTATTTATGATTTCTTTCTATCAAAAAATCATACGAACGATCGATTGCTGCATGATAGACTTTTGATTAAAAGAGTTTCACTAATTCCGCACATATTTTCGTTTTTTATTTGAAACTTGCTCGAATTGGATCCTTTCGATTTCTACTAGATCGAAAATATACTTACGAAGTTGTTCCAACTTTTTAATTGGCACTAACCTTAGATCTTTACCCCTGAGAATTGTGTCTACTCGAGCTACATCATATACTGTTGACATTAAACCCCCAACAAAAAACCGTGGTTCTAATAGAACAGAACAATGGATGTCGAGCCAAGAGCACCTTCATTTCTATAGAATAGAAAATGGCGGTTGTAAGAAAATCCACAACTGATCATGTCTGCCAAGTCGCACGTTGCTTTTTACCACATCGTTTCAAACGAAGTTTTACCATAACATTTCTCTAGTTTAGTTTGGAGCTGATATGTAATTGATTCAATTAGGGAATCAGGAATAGTCATTTGTTCGATCGTTTCAGAGAAATCTATATTTTTCTTCTTTTATATGATATATGAATTGATGCTTGCTAAAGTAAACCAATCTTCTCAAGAATTCAATTTCAATGGATTTTTTATTTTATTCAATAATGCAATATTTTTATTTTCTTTAGATGCAATATTTTTATTTTCTTTAGTAAGTTATAGAAGATTTATAAATATTACGAATAAAAAGTTCTTTGTTTATTATTCAATTTACATTTTATCTTCAAGTAACCTAAACCTAGTAGGATATATTCAACAATCTACGCCTTCTTCGAGTATCAAAAATCGAAAAAAAAAATTTACTCCAGCTAGCAGATAGGATGAAGAAGTGTCATTGGACGTAATTCGGACTATTCTCTTTTGAATATTTCAAATTAATGAATCAAAAATCTTTTTCCAAAAAGCTTATCAACGAAATAAAACACTAATAAAATAAGAAATTACTCAGTTTTCGCGTAGTTTGTGAGGTTCAATAATTTTTATTTAAAGGGAATAGAATAGTGTGTATGAATCCCCCAGTCTTTATTATGACATCAATCGAATTATTTATTCGAGCCAAATGAAATAGAAGATCAAATGGGTAAAAACGAGGTTCAAAGAAAATACATGTGTTACGTATGTAACTTGATGGTTTGTTAATCAGATTTCTAGAGACACTGAAATTGATATCTTACGTTGTGGATTACCTCTTATTATCATATGGATATAGTATAGTTCGAAATAACTAACTCAAATAGAAATCGTCTAAGGCAATGGATATACCATGAAAGGCACATTCACTCCCTTATTTCACCCTTTTTTACTTTACTTTATTGCAAATTATTGTCATCTAGGGTCCTCCCTTACGTGAATCATAACTCGATATAGCTCCATCTGGATTTTGTGTATTTGAACTAAATTTGAGAAAAAGATATGATTAAAAATTCGAAAGAAGAATCACGTACTATCCATTGAATATTTCAATTAAAAAAAAAATCGAAATTAGTTCAAAAAGATAATTTTTATTTCATTAGTCTCATAATTTATCTTTATATAATATCGATCTTTATATAGATCTAGAAATAAAATAATAGGTATTCCCTGGGACGGAAGGATTCGAACCTCCGAATACCGGGACCAAAACCCGTTGCCTTACCACTTGGCCACGCCCCATTGTGATTTCTATTCGATACTACTAAAGATATAGTATCGGTATTGGTTATTCGTCAATTCCAGTCCAAATATCTAGGTCTCCGTTGCCGTTGTTCCTGGAATTTTGACACGTGTAGATATAGAATTATCTATAGATAAAACAAAACTGAATTTATTGATCATTACATATAATTCAATTAAGATATTATATGAAAGGATGATTTCTTCAATTCGCAAAATAAAATAGAAATATTTTTGATTGGGCGAGTTCAAGTTACAAAAAAGATTTTTTTTTTTGATCTACCTTACTTTCGTCATTTTTACCATATATCAATTATCGATAATCATATTATTATTATAATAATATAGTAATATTATTATATTAACTCAATCAAAATCCAATTATCTCCAAGTCAAAAAAAAAATGTTTGTTATGCTTAATATCCTTAGTTTGATCTGTCTTAATTCCACCCTTTATTCGAGTAGTTTTTTCTTAGCAAAATTGCCCGAGGCCTACGCTTTTTTGAGTCCAATCGTAGATTTTATGCCAGTAATACCCCTTCTCTTTTTTCTCTTAGCCTTTGTTTGGCAAGCTGCTGTAAGTTTTCGATAAAATTAAAATTTTTTTAATAATGTCCTAGACATTATTTTTTTTTTCGAAAAAAATTCTAAGAATGGATAAGATTAGATAAGTCTGACAGGATAGTATGACCTAACTAATTCTTAGATAGCTTAGAGAAAGCTGAATCACCCCCCCCCTTTTTTTTTTCCTCATTTTGATTCCTTTCCATTTATTAACTAATCCTATTAGTAATAATAATAAAGTAAAGGCCCCGAGGGGGTAGGAAAGACTTTTTTTTGAATAAGAGTCCACTCTTTTCTTTCATTCCAAAAAAATTTATGAAAATTCTTTTTTATTTCATTTCTAGAAACCCTTTCATTTTTTAGGGTTAAAATAGGATAGGTATGTGGTATAAAAATGGAGAATCTATTCTCTTTTTTTTTCAAAACAAAAATGATCTTTTGGAGATTGTGTAATGCTTACTCTCAAACTCTTTGTTTACACGGTAGTAATATTTTTTGTTTCTCTGTTCATCTTTGGATTCCTATCTAATGATCCAGGACGTAATCCTGGGCGTGAAGAATAAAAAAAAAAGAGGCCTTTCCTTTTACTTGCTTAATTTTTAAATGTTCTTAGGATTTTAGCTATTGCACATCTTTTTTTAATTAATAAAAAAAGGTTCGAAGAATCAGAATTTTCAAGATAAATAAAAAAACGAGTTATCAACGGAAACGGAAAGAGAGGGATTCGAACCCTCGGTACGAAAAGCTCGTACAACGGATTAGCAATCCGACGCTTTAGTCCACTCAGCCATCTCTCCGAATTGAAAAAGGATAATTACTAGGTTACATAGTTCCATTACACAAAATGGAAGGCTTCAAAAAATCCCTTCTTTATGTATCTATTTTAAGATATATTATTTTACTTTTAGTATTTACATAGTATTTTACTATATTGATATATACAACATTGATATATACAATTTTAATATATACAACTTTGATAAGCAATCCTATTTAGATAAATAAAACTTAGATAAATAAAAGGCTCAAAAGATATATTTCGAATAAAAAAAAAAAAGAATACCGAAAGAAAGAGTTGTTTTATTTTCTTTGCACGGCCTGGCCTGGTCATTACCTAGCCGGGCCCTTTTTTTTTTGTTTTTGTTCGAAATAAAAAATCGTAGATAAAATGATTTTGCTTTACTTTAAATAGAAAATGCTTGATTTGTTATTGAAATAACAATCAAATCAGAAGACGGATTATTTCCATATCTATGATAGAGAATCAAAGTTTTATTTCTTATTATATTAGTAATTTATATTACTAATATAATTTTTGTAGGCAAATTAGAGAAAAAAAGAAAAAAGAGAATTGTCGATTGTTGTGCAATCCATTTTATGCCATGACATAAATAGTTTTATAGAGCCCTATCTGTTCTGTTTTGTCCAAAATCCTCGAAAGAACTTGTTATTTAGTTTTTTTATTACTTATTAGTAGTACTCTTTTCTTATCTTGATTACCTCGGATTTCCTTGTTCGACAAAAAGTTCATTTCTATACAATAATCGTATTGTAGCGGGTATAGTTTAGTGGTAAAAGTGTGATTCGTTTTATTAATCCCTTATATAGTTAAGGGTTCCCTCGGTTTAATTCCGAGCAGAAACTTTATTTCTTAAAAGGCTTTAATCCTTTACCTCTCAATGAAAGATTCGAGGAAAAATATACATTCTCGCGATTTGTATCCATGAAGTATAAATTGAAAAATTGGATTATTAAATTAATTGCGAAACATAATTTTTGTTTGAATTGGATCAATACTAACATTTCCAATTATTTAAGTATAAATAAATAACAAATC